TATTTATGTTAATGCACTTTTCAATGATACGTAAACAAGGTATTTCAGGTCCTTTATAAGATCATAACTATTTGGTTTGGCATAAATAGTTTATCACTTGGTAGAGGAACAATAGGTTTTCATTGCTATAAGTGTGGATTATTGAAAAGAATAAGACATGGCTTTGGATATTTCTCTTCAACTCTTGTAGTTTAACTGTAGTTTATTGGATATGAATAGTTGAAGTTAATTTTCTGAAGAGAACAAAAAAATGGATTATGGCAGTGTGTGACTTGAACTACTGATTTGGCCGTGCAGACATACGTTCTTATCTATCTGCCACATTTTAATTCATAACTAAACGTGTTCTTGTTTCAACCATCGGCGTAATCTCGCGTAAGCCGGTTCGATTGAATATAATCTTTTCTATGATCTACAGTAGACCTAAGTCGGGTTGTGCATAGGCTTCGTAAGATCCAGTCTACTAAGTATATGGGATAGCATAATTAATCTTTTTTTTTTTATCTATGTTCACTAATAGTATGGAAATGCATTCATTTCTTTTGCATTGATTAGATTGATAACATTATCGGAGTGAAACAAAGGATCTAAAGAAGAACAGAGGCTACATTTTGTTAGTAACAAGTAAACCCTTTCCTTTGCATGTAAAAAGTATACAACTATACTTGACTTGGGTATAAACAAAAATCGAGAGGTTTGAGACGACCCAGAAAGCATTTTATCATGATTAACTTTGTAAGCCTATTGGGGTGTTGAGTATTTACTTGTAACTTACTTGACCAGAGCGATAAACAGCTAGATTGTTGTAACTGTAGATAAAGAGATGGAATCTGGTATTTTATTATAATTATAATATATATTATTTGTATAGATGTGTATAACAAATAATATATTATATAATTATATATAATAGAATATTCATTTGAATAACATTTCTTTTTTTTGATCCCCTTGATTCTTTTGCTCGAGCCGGATGATAAAAAATTATCATATCCGGTTCCTTCGAGGGGTAGATCTATCATACATATCACCTATCTCAATAACAAAAAAACCTGATTTAAATGATCCTGTATTAAGAGCTAAATTGGCCAAGGGGATGGGCCATAATTATTACGGAGAACCCGCATGGCCAAATGACCTTTTATATATTTTTCCGGTAGTCATTTTAGGAACTATTGCATGTAACGTGGGCTTATCGGTTTTAGAACCATCAATGGTTGGTGAACCCGCGAATCCTTTTGCAACTCCTTTGGAAATATTACCAGAATGGTATTTCTTTCCTGTATTTCAAATACTTCGTACAGTACCCAATAAATTATTAGGTGTTCTTTTAATGATTTCAGTACCTTTGGGATTATTAATAGTACCTTTTTTAGAAAATGTTAATAAATTCCAAAATCCATTTCGTCGTCCAATAGCGACAACTATATTTTTGATTGGTACTATAACAGCCCTTTGGTTGGGCATTGGGGCAACATTACCTATTGATAAATCATTAACGTTAGGTCTTTTTGAAATGAATTAAATTGAACAAAAAAAATTATATTATATTATCTATTTGAGTGTGTATCTAGGGAATAAAGGCCTGTTTCAAACTTAATTTTCTCCCTAGATACATTTTTGTTCAATTAGATTCAGTATCTATTCCAAATATCCAATATATGGATTATACTAAATACTAAAGGTTCAAAACACCTTTCTAATTTTAACGATCAAATAGATTTAAAAGCGATTTTGGGGGAAATCAATTTCGAAATGCTCTTCTAGAATATCCCATATCTTTTTTACATCTTCTATTCGAAAATGCTCTATTTTCATAAGATCTTCTTGACTTTTATTCAAAAAATCCAACAATGTATGTATATTTGAACTTTTAAGGTAATTATAGATCCTGGGGGGCAATTCTAATTGGTCAATGTAAATATATTTCAATGTTATTTTTTCTTTATTTATCCTTAGTTTATTGAATCTATCATTAAGGGTAAAAAGCGGTAAAGTCATTTTGTATGTATTGTCCTCTAAATGTAAGTTTTCTTCTTCCACATGTAGAAAAGGTATAAATAAATCAATTAAGTTTCGGGAAGCTTCATGAAGTGCTTCTTTCGGAGTTAAACTTCCATTTGTCCATATTTCGATAAAAAGTATCTCTTGTCTTTCATTTCCATATGAATGAATGCTATGATTCACATTTTGAACAGGCATGAATACTGCATCTATAGGATAATTTCCGTCTTGAAAATTATTTAACGTTTTTATACGGCATCTACGATTCCGCTCGATTTGTAATCCAATACAAAAATCAATGGGTTCTGTCAAACTAGCTATATACTGTGTATTATCAACTATTTTCACAAAAGGTGGCGAAATGATGTCTTGAGCAGTTACATACCTCGGGCCCCTGACACAAATAGATGCGTCCCAAGTTCCATACAAATTACTTCTCAAGACAATCTCTTTCAAATTCATTAAAATTTCATGTACTGACTCTTGAATACCTACTACGGTAGAATATTCGTGTGGTATTTTCTCAGATTTTGCACGTGTGATACACGTTCCGTCTATTTCTCCAAGCAAAGCTCTTCGCATTGTAATGCCTATTGTATCGGCTTGACCTTTCATAAGTGGAGACAAAACAAAACGGCCATAATAAAAACGCTTATTGTCTACTTTTGATTCAACACATTTCCACTGTAATGTCCGAGTGGCTACTGTTACTTTCTCTCGAACCATAGTAATATTGTTTGCTCCGATCATTTCATTGAATCGTTTCTTTCTCTTGAATTCTTGTCAATGTTTATTTTTACACACGTCTTTTTTTAGGAGGTCGACAGCCATTGTGTGGCATGGGGGTTACATCTCGTACAAAACTTAATAGCATACCACTTCTACGAATAACTCGTAATGCGGAATCTCTGCCGAGACCGGGGCCCTTTATCAAGACTTCTGCGCTTTTCATACCCCGTTCCACTACAGTATTAATGACGTTTTCTGCTGTGGTTTGCGCAGCAAATGGTGTCCCTCTTTTTGGACCCTTGAATCCACAAGTACCGGCAGAGGACCATGAAATTACCCGACCTCGTACATCTGTAACAGTTACAATGGTATTGTTGAAACTTGCTTGAACATGAATAATCCCCTTTTGTATTCTAGGTGTATTTTTAGATAAACCAATACGTCCATTCCTACGTGAACCGATTCTTGATATAGGTTTTCCCATATTGTATCATTTCATAAATATGAATTGTTGAGAAATATATGGATATATCCATTTCATGTTAAAATGAAGGGTTCTTTTTTTTATTCTTTATTATTATATTCTATATGTTATTCATTCGCTTATTTATATTGAATTTATTATTCGGGTCTTTGATTTATTTTTAGAAAGGTTATCCCTGTCTTTGTTTATGTTTCGGGTTGGAACAAATTACGAGAATTCGTCGTCGTTTTCGGATCAATCGACATTTTTCACAAATTTTACGAACCGAGGTTCTTATTTTCATATTTGGCATTCCTTACTTTAATTTGGAACCTGTTTTTTCGGTTGGACGACATTTATTTATATTTATAATGTTATACTATTTTATATAGATATAGAATATATATTTTTCAAAAACGAAGTTTTTGATCCAATTTGGATATCATTTATAAATTACCATATATAATACAAAATTTCTCCTCCGATTTCTTCTAATCGAGCTTCTCGGTCTGTCATTATACCTTTCGGGGTAGAAAGAATTACAATACCTATACCACTTAAAATTCTAGGAATTCGTTGATAGTTCGAATATATTCGTAAACCGGGACGGCTAACTTGTTTTAAATTAAAAAAATTTCTTCTATATGGTTTTTGCCTATTTTTTCGATGTCGTAGGGTTGAAATAAAAAAATCTTGGTTTCTTTCCTCATGTTTTTTCACGTTTTCGATAAAACCTTCTCGTAAAAGTATTTTAACAAAGCTTTCGGTGATATTAGTCGATTCTATTCGAACCATTCTTTTTCTATTCATGTCAGCATTTCGTATAGAGGTTATTATATCAGTACTAGTGCCATTCAACATGATGAACAAATCCGAATTGATATATATAATCAACATGGTAATTTCTTTTTTTTTCGTTTTTAAATTTTAAATATGGTTCAATATGAAATAAAGGCATATACGTGAAATAAAATTAACTAATGAATTGATTTCATTCAAATATCCGACTCTAAAATTATAATACCTCGGGAGCTAATGAGATTATTTTAGTAAAATTGAAATCTCTCAATTCCCTGGCAATTCCACCAAAAACTCGAGTTCCTTTTGGATTTCCTTCTGGATCAACGACAACCGCAGCATTATTATCATATCGTATTATTATACCATTTTCGCGTTTTAGTTCTTTACAAGTACGGATAATTACAGCCCTAACCACTTCTGATCTTTTTAAGGGCATATTGGGCATTGCGTCTTTGATCACAGCAAGAATAATGTCACCAATCTGAGCATATCGTCGATTGCTAGTTCCTATGATTCGAATACACATCAATTCGCGAGCTCCGCTATTGTCTGCTACATTTAAATGGGTCTGAGGTTGAATCATAATTTTTCGAATCCCCTATTGCAATAAAAGTATTTTGTTAGTTATCCATTTCAATCGTGAAATAATGAATTTAGTTCGAATAGGCATTTTGGACGCCGCGATTGAAATGGACTTTATGGATATATTTTCTGTTCTTTCGCCCATTTCATAAAGAGTATTCGACCTTAATGACCGATACCCAATATTCGGGGGATCCTTTCCCCGAACCCATCCGAGTTTCCGTTGGTTTTACTGTAATTGGTTTGCCTGGAAATATACGTACCCAGACCTTTCAACCCCGACGCGCGTTTCGTGACATTGCTCGGCATCCTGCTTCCATTTGCCTAGATGTGATCCAGGTTCAAGTGCCTGAAGAGCATATTTACTAAAACAAATACGATTGCCTCGAAAAGATATTCATTCCCGTCATTCTTCTTCTATGTTGTTTACGGAATATTGTTTTGGGGGGGTTCTAGTTGATGATTGTTTCTCCCAATTCTATCTCTCTCTACTACAGAACCGGACATGAATGAGGGTTTCTTCTCATACAGCTCCTCGCGAATGAAAAAAGGTGTTCTAAATTTATTCATTTTTAATTAAGCTATACACGTACTTTAATGAATAATTCACGAAATCTTGGGAATTTTTGATATTTCATGCGAATCATTTCGTTCGTAGGAATTTGTATATCTTATTTGAAATTTGAATCTATAACTAAATCAAATAAAAAACTTTCGCGGGCGAATATTTATTTACTCTTTTAATATCTAGTTCAGTCTTACAAGGCATGACCTCTCAGCATATTTGACCGTTTGTTCCGCCATCCCTCCACATGAATCTGATGTTCAATACAATTTTATGTATTCACGGGTTCCGTCGTTCCCACTGTCTCTAAATTTTGAATGGTTAGTTCTGAATTTATCACAACGGAGCTCCTAATTTAAATTGGTTCTTAAGTCAATATTCTTAGTCTTTATCGAAGCTCTGTATTTTTTTTGTTATATGAATAAATCAATAAATTGGTATTGATGCTTTATTACTTTTCATTTTTTAGATGACTCATAGACATTTCGAATCATATATCATTGATATTTTCTTTCCCTCACCCTTTCGTCTACTTATCCACACTATTTTTTTTTATAGTTCATAATCAGATTTTATTTTTTTTAATAAAAAAACAGTATTTTAGTTGTTACAACGATATAATTAGAATCCCATATATCATTGACTTTTTTTTGGAGCTCAAATCAAATAATATATAATACGAAGCGATGGATTTTTTATTTAGTTCTATAATTATTAGTTCATATTACAAGCTTGGTCCATTTATTTTTTGAATTCGAACCCTAACAAAATCAACGAGTCACAAAGCATAGCAATTCTAGCAAATTGATTGTTAATACAATTTTTATTAAATCCTATAAAATAATAGAAAATTTGAATTTATCTTTTTGTTTTCCATTACTAACAAACAAACAAATAGACAAGTAGAGTCTTATTATTCCTCGTTTCTAACTATCCACACTTTTATGCCTAATATCCCATAGATAGTTCGAGTTGGATAGGAACAATAATCAATTTTAGATCGAATGGTTTGTAGAGGAACCTTACCCTCTCTGATCCACTCGATACGTGCAATTTCTTTTCCGTCGAGCCGACCTGCAATTTGTATTTGAATTCCCTTTGTATTTGCTTGTTTGGTTAATTCAATAGCTTTTTTAATTGCTTTGCGAAATGACACTCTATTTTTTAATTGGTCAGTTATAAATTCGGCAAGAATAGTAGGGTAACCATAAGGTTTGGCTATTCTTTTAATAGTAATGTTAAGCTTTTTAGTCATATAATTCAATTCTTTTTGTACGTTCATTTGTAATTCTTCAAGTCCTCTCGATTTCTCTCCTATTACTAATTTTGGGAATCCTATATAGATTATAACCTGAATCAGATCGACTCGTTTTTGAATCTTTATACACGCAATACCGTCGACACTGGAGGATATTCGCATATTTTTTTTTACATAATTTTTTATAAAATTCCGTATTTTTTGATCTTCTTGTAAACCGTAAGAATAATCTTTTGGTTGAGAAAACCAAAGGGAATGATGATTATGGGTTGTACTAAGTCTGAAAATAAGTGGATTTACTTTTTGTCCCATACATCTCCACTATACGCCATATCTGTATACTTTTTTTTATATATGCATCCAGTTTTTTTGAACCATATGATATATTCTGCATATTCAGATAAAGATATATCTTTTAATACAATAGTTATATGACAAGTTGGCCTTTTTATTAAAGAATTACGTCCTCGAGCCTGAGCTTTTGATTTTTTCATGGTAGTACCTTTGTTAACTTCAGTTTTACTAATAACTAAAGTTTCTTTTTTTAAATTCAGATTATGACTCGCGTTCGCTGCTGCGGAATAAACTAATTTAAAAATGGGATTACAGGTTCGATAAGGCAGTAATTCTAATATGCTAATTATTTCTTCGTAAGAACGCCCACGAATCTGATTAATTATTCTGCGTGCTTTATGAGCAGACATATATATATGTTTACTTAAAGCGTATGTTTTTGTATTTGACTTTTCCCCCCTCTTTGTTCTCATAGGTTTCATCTCCTACTAAATTATATGAATGATTCAATATATTTTTATTCTATTATAGATGTAATATTTCTATATTTATTATAAATTAACGGCGAGATCTATTATCATTTTTTTCATGTCCCTGGAAATTTAGAGTAGGTGCAAATTCTCCCAATTTGTGACCTACCATACGATCGGTTATATAAATTGGAAAATGAACCCTTCCATTATAGATAGAAATAGTATGACCCATCATTATGGGTATAATGGTAGATGCTCGTGACCAAGTTAATATTGTTTCTTTTTCCGCCTTTGTGGTAAGCTTATTCATTTTTAGTAATAAATGATTCGC